ATTTAAAATTCATTTTCTTTATTTAGATTATTTAGAAATTAGAAAAAAAAAATGATAATAACCATAAATCCAATGGATTTAAATTTGATTCTTTGCAAAATCAATTGCGAAATGCTTTTCTATTTCTAGAATTCTCAATATCTCTTTGACATCTTCTATGCAAAGATCCTTAATTTTCATAAGGTCTTCTTGACTCTTATTTAAAAGGTCCGATAATGTATGTATATTGGACTTTTTGAGACAATTATAAATCTTAGGAGTCAATTCTGATTGGTCAATAAAAATATATTTCAATGCTATTTCTTGTTGATTTTTCTTTAGTTTAGCCAATTTATTATGAAAAGTAAAAAGGGGTAAAGTACCCTTATGTTGGCTTTTTTCTAAATGTAAGTTTTCTTCTTCTGCCTGTAAAAAAGGAATAAATAAATCAATCAAATGCCGAGAGGCTTCATGAAGTGCTTCTTTAGGAGTTAAACTCCCATTTGTCCATATTTCTAGAAAAAGTATCTCTTGCTTTTCATTCCCATTTCCATAAGAATGAACACTATGATTTACATTTCGAACGGGCATGAATACAGCATCGATTGGATAACTTCCATTTTGAAAGTTATTTGGCGATTTTATACAGTAGCCACGAGTCCTTTCGATTTGTAAGCCAATACACAAGTCAATTGGTTCCGTTAGAATAGCTATATGCTGTGTATTATCAACGATTTGCACCGAAGGTGGTAAGATGATATCTTGAGCAGTTACATATCCAGGGCCTTTGACACAAATAGACGCGTCACAAGTTCCATACAAATTGCTTCTCAATACAATTTCTTTCAAATTCATTAAAATTTCATGTACTGATTCTTGAATCCCTGCTAGGGTAGAAAATTCGTGTGGTATTTTCTCAGATTTTGCGCGTGTGATACACGTTCCTTCTAGTTCTCCAAGCAAACCCCTTCGTATCGCAATGCCTATTGTGTCCGCTTGACCCTTCATAAGCGGAGACATAATAAAGCGTCCATAAAAAAGACGTTTACTGTCGGCTCTTGATTCAACACACTTCCACTGTAGTGTCCGAGTAGATATTGTTACTTTCTCTCGAACCATAAGAATGTTTGTTATTTTTGATCAAATCATTGAATTATTTATTTCTCTTGAAATCTCTTCAATGTTTATATTTTTACAATGTTTACAATGTTTAGATTTTTACACACGTCGTTTTTTAGGGGGCCTGCAGCCATTATGTGGCATAGGAGTTACATCCCGGACGAAACTTAATAATATACCACTTCTACGAATAGCTCTTAATGCCGCATCTCGTCCGAGACCGGGGCCTTTTATCATGACTTCAGCTCGTTGCATACCTTGATCCACTACTGTCCGAATAGCATTTCCAGCTGCGGTTTGAGCAGCAAATGGTGTCCCTCTTCTTGTGCCCCTGAACCCGCACATTCCGGCGGAAGACCATGAGATCACCCGCCCCCGTACGTCTGTAACCGTCACAATAGTATTGTTGAAACTTGCTTGAACATGAATAACTCCTTTTGGTATTTTACGCGCATTCTTACGTGAACTAATACGGCCATTCCTGCGCGAACCAATTCTAGGTAAAGGTTTTGCCATATTTTATGTTATCATCTTATAAATAGAAGCCAGGTGTCTATGGATATATCCATGTCATGTCAAAATAAATCTTTTTTTTTTATTTATATATCGGATGCCTTAAAGATAAAGAAGATAAAGAGTCCCGGTTCCGAAGGACTAGCCTTGTCTTTGCTTATGTCTCGGATTGGAACAAATTACTCTAATTCGTCCCCGTCTACGTATTAGTCGGCATTTTTCACAAATTTTACGAGCGGAGGCCTTTATTTTCATATTTGTCATTCCTTAATTTTGAATATACATGTGTTTTTGAAGAAAATAAGTTTCGTTAAATTTTCCAATCTGGAATTATATCTCTATGAAAATGAAAGGAATAAGGAAGTTGAAAAAAAAAAACTACCCAATCATTCGAATTTTTGTTGTGTAGTCTATAGATTAGACGTTCTCTGGTCGAATCATATCGGCTTACTTCCATTTTTATTTTTACTCTATGCCTTAGTAGTCTACGGATAAAACAAAACTATGTCGGATTTTTTCTGAAACAGAACCTAAAATCCGATCTTCATTATCGAAACAAACTTGAGAGATACCATTAGTAAGTGATTCAACAATTAAACCCTCTTGACTTGACTCTATTTTTATTCTTTCATTCCAGCTAAAACCTCGTGAAGTATCAAGTATCAATTAATATAATGCAGGAAAAATAATAAAAATAATATTAGAACCCTTTTCTTTCTTCTTTCTATTTTTCTTTTTTTTTTCACAACACAAACAGGAAGTCCGGATAAAATTTTGATATCCGAGAGGAAAGATTACCATATATAACACAAGATTTCTCCACCGATTTTTTCTAGTCGAGCCTCTCGGTCTGTCATTATACCCCGAGAGGTAGAAAGAATTACAATCCCCATCCCGCCTAGAATTCTAGGAATTTTTTGATAGTTAGAATAGATTCGTAGACCAGGCCGACTTATTCGTTTTAAATTTAGATTAGTTCCATACGATCCTTTCCTATTTCTTCTATGTCGTAGAGTTAAAACAACAAAAAATTTATTACCTTCCTGATGTTTCCTCACATTTTCAATAAAACCTTCTTGCAAAAGTATTTTAATAATTTTTTCGGTGATGTTAGTAAATGCTAGTCGGACAGTTCCTTTTCTATCCGTGTCCGCATTTCGTATAGAGGTTATTATGTCAGCAATAGTGTCTCTCCCCATGATAAACTAAATTTATTGGTGCCTCATAATTTTGATATAATCAACATATTTTTCTTTTTTTTTTTGTTTGTTTTCTTTTTATCATATGAATTCATTTTTTTTTTATTATTTTAGAGGTATATGCATGAACTCCAATCTACTAATTTCTTTCATTTTTAATTAATTTTTTTTAATTAATTTTCTAATTTATTCTAATTTACTTTAATTAATTCCATTCAAATACTATAACTATATCGGGGTCTCATCTTATATCTTACAATGTTTTATCTTACAATACTTCAGGTGCTAATGAAACTATTTTAGTGAAATTTAATTGTCTCAATTCCCGGGCGATTGCACCAAAAATTCTAGTTCCTTTTGGGTTTCCGTCTTGATCAATGACAACCGCAGCATTGTCATCATATCTTATTATTATGCCGTTGTCACGTTTGAGTTCTTTACAAGTACGTACAATTACAGCTCTGATTACTTCGGATCTTTCTAGAGGTGAATTTGGTACGGCTTCTTTGATTACAGCAACAATAATGTCACCGATATGTGCATATCGCCGATTACTAGTCCCCATGATTCGAATACATATTAATTTTCGGGCTCCACTGTTATCTGCTACACTCAAATGGGTCTGAGATTGAATCATATCATTTTTTTAATCTGTTATTTCAATGCAAAGAGCAAAAAAAAAGAAATATTTTTGTTCAAAAAAAAAACGTTCGATTTTTGTTTTTTTAATCCTAAAGGACTTTTTCCTTTGGTTTTTCTATTCCTATCTCGAAATAATGAATTGAGTTTGTATAGGCATTTTTGACGCTGCTATTGAAATAGCCTTTCTAGCTATATTTTCTGTTACTCCGCCCATTTCATAAAGTATTCTGCCAGGTTTAACGACAGCTACCCAATATTCGGGGGATCCTTTCCCCGATCCCATACGTGTTTCCGTAGGTCTTGCAGTAACAGGTTTGTCAGGAAATATACGTACCCATATTTTTCCCCCGCGGCGCGCATTTCTTGTCATTGCTCGTCGTCCCGCTTCTATTTGTCTAGATGTAATCCAAGCGGGTTCAAGTGCCTGAAGAGCATATCTACCGAAAGAAATACAATTACCCCGATAAGACATTCCTTTCATTCTTCCTCTATGTTGCTTACGGAATCTGGTTCTTTTTGGGTTATAGTAGATGGTCGTTTATCAATTCCATCCCTACTACAGAACCGGACATGAGAGTTTCTTCTCATCCAGCTCCTCGCGAATGAAATGATTAAAAAAATATACATGTAATAATATACTATACTAAAGCATGGTATTTGGTGGGATTTCTCCTGTTATTATCAATTTGTATTATTCGAAATTTGTATATTTTTGTATTATTCTATTTTCTATTCTATCGAATTTTATATGACTATGTATTCGATTTCTGGTTTTCATTCTGTTTATATATTTTATATAGTCAATATGTTATCAGATTGTTTTGTTTAAAATTGTTAAATTTAATAACATAAAAACCTTCGCGGGCGAATATTTACTATTTCAATAATTATTTCATTTGTGGAAGTAATCCATTAGCTTTTAGAATAAAGACTAAATAGAAATGAATTGTCTACTGGTTCCTTTCTTTTCTTTCGCCATCCTGCCCAATAAATCAGTACTGATTTATTGGTTCCGTCGTCCCCATCACTTCCCAATTAATGGTTAGGTCCGACTTTTACAACTACAACGGAGTCCTGAATAAAATCAAATTGAATGAAATTTGTTATTGAGTCAATTTTCTCAGTCTTTATTGGCTCCAGGCTCTTGATTTTTTGTTCTATGAATAGATTCATTTAATTATAGATCAATCTCTATTGATGCTTTATTACATTCATTGGTTTTTATAAAATGAATCATAGACCTTACATATTGGAATCATATATCATTGATATTTTTTTTTTCTTTTTTTTTTTTTTCTTTCTTTCACCCTTCCATTTATCTGCATTATTTTCTATTTTGTTTTAGAATAAAATAATCAGATTGATTTTTTTTTTTCTGAAAAAAAAAAAAAATTGTAATTGCTGCAATTATATGATTACTATATCATATCTTGACTGCTTCTTTGAATCCAGATAATGCAAAGCGATGAGTTGGTTATTAGTTCTATATTGGTTATTAGTTCTATACTTATTAATTCATAATAAGAGTCGGCCTATTTTTTTTTTTTG